ATGTCATAGTGTCACACTGTATATGACGAAATTTACCACATGTCAATGCAGAAAAAAATATACATTAGCCCTCGTTTTAGGGGTTTTTCGAGATAGCTGTGTATATTAAGGGGGAGGGGGGTTTTTCCCAAAAAAATGTATTGGCCTTTTTTTTTTTTTACCGACCCCGGGGGACCTATATAATATAGTATATGCCTATATATAGATCTTTGTGGTTAAGAATTCTTAGTTTTTCCCATTAATCAAATAATAACTCTTAATAGTATGAGGTTTAATAAAATGTCTTTATTAAATTTATATTCAATTATTCATATCTATGGATGGGGGTTAAACTGAATAATGGGTCCTTTTTTGTGAGTACTGCCTTATCTTGATAGATATAAGACCAGCGAATGATATAAGTAGCGAGGTTTTAGTGATATTATGTTGAGTACAGGACCAATTTAACTTGGTGTACCGGCCGCCACCCGACAGGGAAGCCTGGAGGGTTAGTAATTGTCTCATCCCCAAAAAAAAACTGGGAGGGCTAGAAATCTTGAGACGATTAAGAGTTTGAAATGACAACCGAGGGAGCTAGAGTGATTTCAGGCTGACGCGATGAACAGACGTATGCCTTACAAGGGTGCCAAATGTGAGCATTTGGGCAAGATTAGGGGAATTATTAAAGATCGATACCACAAACCGTGCAAAGGGGGATATATTAGGGCATTGGTCGGTTCTCGCCAGCCGTGACCGTTAATGGACAGTCAATATAATTTATGATTAAGAGTACGGGTGCGTCAGATTTATGGTTAGGAGTAAAATGGGGTAACTGAGTGGATGATTAGTGATGGCTTTGCTGGAAGTAATAAAATAAGGGTTAAAAGTTGTATGAAATGGAATAGCTGTACCTTTATTAATGAGTACCATACACACATGTGTAATGAAATAATTGATAATCAATTGATGGGTATAAATATAGTACTATATATATATTCATGGACTTAATTACATTATGAACATAATCTGATAACATATAAATATTGGAAGATCATAAATATGGGGGTTAAAAATTATATATAGTGTTTTAGTTTTGGACATTTACTAATGAGTATTATACATAGTATGTAATGAAATAGTTGACAGTCGATAAATGAGTATTATACATAGTAGTATATATGTAATATATTAGATATATGTGGATCTTAATAATATAGATGTATATCTGACTAGATGTGTCAAAATTGACGACCGGCAAATGCTGGTCTATTTCAGGAGGTAGTTTAAGCAGAATCTTGGCTTTGGGAGCCAAGGATGGGAGTTCAACCCTCTCTTTCCTGAATACAGTTTGTTTTGGGGAGGGATTTCACCTCCAATCTTTGGTTTACAAGACCAATGCCTTAGGGTTTTAGGCTACCAGAACACATTAAAGGTTAAGAATCTTATTTTCTCACCAGCCGGCAAGTGGAAGAAGGACGAGAAATAAGAGGAAGTAGAGAACTGAGGCAATTTGTCCAATAATGATAAATGGTTGTTCTACTGGTTGGCCCCCGATTCATGTTAGAATAATTGTATTAGTAACTAGTGTTCAGAATAAGGCCTGGGTGATTGGGCGGAATATGGCACTTCGTTGTTTAGACGTGTGGAGTAAAGGCACTAACATGAGAATAAGAATTGAGAATAAGAGGGCCAGGACGCCCCCTAGTTTATTGGGGATAGAGCGTAGGATTGCGTAAGCAAATAGGAAGTATCACTCTGGTTTAATATGGGGTGGTGTGAGTAGCGGGTCGGCTGGGATAAAGTTTTCTGTGTCTCCTAGTAAATTTGGTGAGAATAGGACAAGGAGTGAGAGCAGGAGTATAAGGATGAAGAAGCCCAGGAGGTCCTTGTAGGAAAAATATGGGTGAAATGGGATTTTGTCTGTGTTTGAGTTAAGTCCAGTGGGGTTATTGGAGCCCATCTCATGGAGAAAGAGGAGGTGTAAGAGGGTAAGTGCAGTAATTAGGAAGGGAAATAGGAAGTGGAAGGCAAAGAATCGGGTGAGGGTGGCATTGTCAACTGAAAACCCCCCTCAAATTCATTGGACTAAAATGTTGCCAATGTAGGGGAAAGCCGATAGGAGGTTTGTAATGACTGTTGCCCCTCAAAATGATATTTGTCCTCAAGGGAGAACGTAACCCACGAAGGCGGTGGCTATTAATAAGAATAATAGGATAACTCCAATATTTCATGTCTCTTTATTAAGATAGGACCCGTAGTAAAATCCTCGGGCAATATGAAGGTAGATGCAGACGAAGAAGAGTGAGGCCCCATTGGCGTGGATATTACGAATAAGTCAGCCGTAGTTGACGTCTCGGCAGATGTGGACGATTGATGAGAAGGCGGATGAAATGTCTGGGGTGTAGTGTATGGCTAGGAAGAGGCCAGTGAGGATTTGAATGATGAGACAAAGTCCCAGGAGTGAGCCGTAGTTTCATCAGATTGAGATGTTGCTTGGGGTGGGGAGGTCAATGAGTGAGCTGTTAATAATTTTAAATAGTGGATGGGTCTTTCGAATATTTATGGTCATTAGGTTCTTGTAGTTGAATAACAACGGTAGTTTTTCAGATTACCAGTCTTAGTTAAAATCTAAGTAGGAATTTATGATTTATTTAGTATTTATTATAATATTGGGTTTTATTATAGGTTTAGTAGCAGTGGCTTCAAATCCTTCTCCTTATTACGCAGCTCTTGGTTTAGTAATTTCTGCTGGCGTGGGGTGTGGCTTATTAGTGAGTTCTGGGAGTTCTTTTTTATCATTAGTTCTGTTTTTAATTTATTTGGGCGGGATATTAGTTGTATTTGCTTATACTGCGGCGCTTGTTGCAGAGCCTTATCCGGAGTCATGGGGGGATTGGTCCGTACTCATTTATGTTTTATTTTATGTGGGGGTTTTAATATATGTTAATAAGTATTTTGTGGGTAGTTGGGGGTGAGGGTGATTTGGTGGTGATGAGATTAATGGTTTGGAGGTGGTCCGTGGTGATTTTAGTGGTGTGGCTTTATTATATTCTTATGGGGGGTATCTGTTAATGTTAAGTGGTTGAATACTACTTTTGGCTTTGTTTGTTGTGCTAGAGTTAACTCGTGGCATTTCTTGGGGGACATTGCGTGTGGTTTAGATCATGATTAAGACGGCCAGGGTGAGTGTGAGGAAAAAAACTATAAAGTAAATTTTAATAAAGCCTTGTTGTGGTAGTGTGAGAAGTTTAATTATGGCTATTTGTTGGACTAGTTTATTTTTAGGCCCCATTTTTTCATTTCATGTTAAGTCGACCAGGTGGGTGGAGATGGTTTGAGCTCAGTAGAGACTAATTTTAGGGTAAAGGCGATGGATAATTGGTGGAAAATAGCCTAGTATGTTGGAGAAATTGTGGGTGGGCAGGGTCGGGTAAATTTTAAATTGGTGTTTGGTGAGATTAGTTAGTTCTAATGCTAAGAGGAGGCCGATAATTGTTACTAAGAGGGCCGAGAGTTTAAGGGTGAGGGGCATTGTTAGAATTTGTGTTTTGGTAGGTGATATGTTAAAGGTGATGAGTAAACCAGCTAGGATGCTTCCATAAGCTAGACGTTTAATGGGTTTTAATACTAGAGGATTATTTTCATTAATGGGTATAAAGGGGAAGAATCGTGGTGAATTTATTAGTGTGAAAAAGATAAGTCGAAGGCTGTAGATGGCAGTGAAGGAGGTGGCCAGGAGGGTCAGGGTTAGGGCTCAGGCGTTTAGGTTAGATGTGTTTATGGCTTCAATAATGGCATCTTTTGAGAAGAAGCCAGAAAGGAAAGGTATTCCTGTTAGGGCGAGGCTGCCGACTGTGAGGGATGAGGCAGTAAATGGAAGTAGTTTATGAAGACCCCCCATTTTTCGGATATCTTGTTCATTGTCCAGGCTGTGAATAATAGAGCCGGAGCAAAGAAAAAGTATGGCCTTAAAGAAGGCGTGTGTGCAAATATGAAGAAAGGCTAATTGGGGCTGATTTAGGCCGATAGTTACTATTATGAGGCCTAATTGGCTGGATGTGGAGAAGGCTACGATCTTTTTGATATCGTTTTGGGTGAGGGCACAGGTAGCTGTAAATAGAGTTGTTAATGCTCCTAAGCATAGGCAAGCTGATAAGATTAGCTGATTATCTTGAATTAAGGGATGAAGCCGGATTAGAAGAAATACACCGGCTACGACTATTGTGCTGGAGTGAAGTAGGGCGGAGACTGGTGTAGGCCCCTCCATGGCTGACGGCAGCCATGGATGGAGGCCAAATTGTGCTGACTTTCCAGCAGCAGCTAATACTAGGCCTAATAGGGGTAAAGTTAGGTCCGTGTTTTTAGACAGAATAAATATTTGTTGGGTTTCTCATGAATTGAGGTTTATAGCTAGTCATGCTATGCTTAGGATTAATCCAATATCCCCAATTCGGTTGTAGATTACTGCTTGAAGAGCTGCGGTATTAGCGTCTGCTCGGCTGTGTCATCAGCCGATTAGGAGGAAGGATATAATGCCCACTCCTTCTCAGCCAATAAATAGTTGAAATAGGTTGTTAGCAGTAATAAGAATAATTATTGTCATGAGAAATAGGAGGAGGTATTTAAAGAAGCGATTGAAGTTCGGGTCCGTGTGTATATATCAGAGTGCGAATTCTAGAATAGATCATGTGACGTAGAGGGCCACGGGTGTAAAGATAATAGAGTAGAGATCAAATTTAAAGCTTATGTTAATGTTTATTGGTCCTAGGTTGATTCAGTTTCAATTGGTTGTGACGGACTCTACTCCTTGGTCAAGAAATAAGAATAAGGGGACTAGGCTAATAAAGAATGAGAGTTTAACGGCTGTTTTAACGTGAGTGGATGCTCAGTTGTGGTTAACAGACTCTTGTGGTGCGGTGATAGACATAAATAAGGGGGAGAGAAGAATAATGAAAATTAATAAGAATGAAGAGTTAAAGATAATTGAGTTCATGGCTATTGCCTGGAGTTGCACCAAGAGTTTTTGGTTCCTAAGACCAATAGATGACTATTATCTTTCAAAAGCTTAAGTGAGCCATAGATTCGAACTATGGATAGAAAGAATTAGCAGTTCTTTTTGTCCCCGACCTCTCTTGGTGAATAAAAAGATTTCAACTTTTATTTTTAGAATCACAATCTAACGTTTTAATTAAACTATAAACACAAAATGTTCATCCCAAGATGAGTTCTGGTTTGGTGATGATAAGAATTGTAGGGAGAAGGTGAAGATATATGAGTAGGTGTTCTCGTGTATAAGATGGTGTTAAGAAAAGTAGGTGCTGTGGTGTGGGCCCCCGTTGTGTTATTAAAAATATATATAGTGAGTAGGATGCTGTTAGTAGTACTCCTGTGCCGGTTAAGATAATAGTTCAGTTTGATCATTTAAATAGGGAGGAAATAATAAGTAGTTCTCCTATAAGGTTGGGGCTAGGGGGTAAGGCGAGGTTGGCTAAGTTGGCCAGAAATCATGATGTTGCCATGAGTGGAAGAATAATTTGAGTGCCCCGGGCTAGGAGTAATGTTCGGCTGTGAATGCGTTCGTAATTGGTGTTGGCTAGGCAGAAGAGTATAGAGGAGATCAGTCCATGGGCAATTATAAGGGCTGTAGCGCCTGCGAAGCTTCAGGGGGTTTGAATAAGGATGGCTGCTGCCACAAGGCCCATGTGACTAACTGATGAGTAGGCAATTAATGATTTAAGATCTGTTTGTCGTAGACAAATGGAGCTAGTTATAATAATGCCTCAAATGGCTAGAATTAGGAAGGGGTAGGCTATTTCTTTTGTGAGGGGGTTAAGTATAACAATGATTCGTATCATGCCGTAGCCCCCCAGTTTAAGGAGAACTGCAGCTAGGATTATGGAGCCGGCAATTGGGGCCTCTACGTGGGCTTTGGGCAATCAGAGGTGGACACCGTATAGGGGTATTTTAACTAAAAAAGCGAGTAGGCAGGCAGCTCATCAAAATTTACTGGCCCATGAGTGAAGGTTGACGGAGTTTGGGTACTGTAGGATAAGTATTGATAAAGTGCCTAGATCTTTTTGTAGGATGAGCAGGGCAATTAATAGGGGTAAGGAGCCTGCAAGGGTGTAGAATAGAAAGTAAATGCCAGCATTAAGGCGCTCAGTTTGATTTCCCCATCGTGTGATAATAATAAGGGTTGGAATGAGTGTTGCTTCAAATATAATATAAAATAGGATTATCTCTGTTGCGCTAAATGCTATAATTAGGAGGGCTTGAAGGGTAATGAGCAAGGAAATATAGATTTGTTGTCGTTTATGGGGCTCAGAGGATAAGTGTTTAAGGCTGGCTAAGAGTATGAGTGGCAGGAGTCAGCAGGTCAGTGCAAGTAGGGGGGCTGAAAGAGGGTCAATACCAAGAAAGAGGTTAGAGTAGTTTCAGCCCATTTCAAAGTCTCATTTAAATCAAATTAGACTTAGTGAGGCAATTAAAAGACTATTAGAGATAGTAGAAGTTCACATTCATTTTTTGGGTGAGACTCATGAAATTGGGAATAAAAGGAGGGTGGGAATAAGAATTTTTAACATTGGAGAAGGTTGAGGTTATTAAGATGGTCAGTTCCGTGAGTGCGAGTGGCGGCTACAAGAAGGGCCAGGCCGGAGCTTGCTTCGCAGGCTGAGAATGTTAGTAGAATTATGGGTGCTAAGGATAAAGAGGGTGAACTTATTGTCATGGATCAGATAGCGATTGCAAGGAAGAGGGAGAGTATTATTCCTTCAAGGCAGATAAGGGCGGATAAGAGATGGGAGCGGTTAAAAGCTAGTCCTGTGAGACCAAGAATAAATGCTGAGGTAATTGTGAAGTAAATAGGGGTCATAAGGCACTTATGGGTTTTCACCATAATTTATTAAGTCGAAATTAATGGTCTTTTTTGGACTAAGTGCCTATTCTGCCCATTCAAGGCCGCCTTGAAGTCATTCATAAACTAGGCCTAGTGTAAGTAGAATAATAATGATAGAGGCCCACAGGGTCGTGATAAGTGGGGAAATGAGTTGATCGCCCCATGGCAGGGGGAGAAGTAGGGCAATTTCTAAGTCAAATAGTAGAAAAAGAATTGCTACTAGGAAAAATCGGAGGGAGAATGGGAGGCGTGCAGATCCTAGGGGGTCAAATCCGCACTCGTAAGGTGATAATTTTTCACTATCTGGGTTAAGAGCTGGCAGTCAGAATGCGATAAATGCTAGGATTAGGGAAACGAGGGCGGGGATGGCGATAGATAATGTAATGAGATTCATTACTTCTCCTTGGGATTTAACCAAGATTGAATGATTGGAAGTCATTTGTACTAGTTTATACTAGAAAAGTATTATGAGCCTCATCAATAAATTGATACATAGAGGAATAGTCATACTACGTCGACAAAGTGTCAGTATCATGCGGCGGCTTCAAAGCCAAAGTGGTGTTCTGATGTAAAGTGGAAAAGAATTTGACGCAGCAAAGAGACTATAAGAAATGTTGAGCCAATGATAACATGGAGACCGTGAAAGCCTGTTGCCACAAAGAAGGTTGTTCCGTAAACCCCGTCGGCAATAGTAAATGGGGCTTCATAATACTCTATGGCCTGAAGAGCCGTAAAGTAAAGGCCTAGTATAACTGTGAGTGTGAGGGCCTGAATGGCCTCTTTTCGGTTGTCTTCTATAATACTATGGTGGGCTCAGGTGACTGTTACTCCGGAGGCCAAGAGTACAGCAGTGTTGAGTAGGGGGACTTCAAAGGGGTCTAGGGGGTTAATTCCTGTGGGGGGTCAGCAGCCTCCTAGTTCGGGGGTTGGGGCCAGACTAGAGTGATAAAATGCTCAGAAAAACCCAAGGAAGAAGAACACTTCTGATAGGATAAAGAGAATTATTCCGTAGCGCAGGCCTTTTTGGACTGGCGGGGTGTGATGGCCTTGGAATGTTCCTTCTCGAATGACATCTCGTCATCATTGAACTACTGTAAGGGTGAGGAGGATTAGTCCGAGGAGAAGGAGTGTTATGGTGTGAAAATGGAATCAAATGGCTAGGCCTGAGGTTAAGAGGAGAGCAGCGATGGCTCCTGTTAGGGGTCATGGGCTTGGGTCAACTATGTGATATGCGTGTGCTTGGTGGGCCATTATTAGACGTTTTCTTGTAAATATAGACTTAGGAGTAGTACAAATACGTAGGCTTGAATCATAGCTACGGCCACTTCTAGAAGGGTGAGGAGGAGTAATACAATAGAGGTTAGGATTGCTACTGCAGGCATGGTGGAGATTAATACAAAGGCTGCGGTTGCAATTAATTGTATTAATAGATGGCCTGCTGTAAGGTTGGCTGTAAGTCGAACTCCCAGGGCAAGAGGGCGAATAAACAGGCTAATAGTTTCGATAATGATGAGAACTGGAATTAAGGGGGTGGGGGTGCCTTCTGGGAGGAGGTGGCCTAGAGCAATAGTGGGTTGATTTAATATACCAATTAAGACTGTTGTTAGTCAGAGGGGAAGGGCAAAAGCTATATTTAATGAGAGTTGTGTTGTTGGCGTAAATGTATAGGGGAGGAGTCCTAGGAGATTGATGGTAATTAAGAAGAGTATAAGTGCTGTAAGAATAGTGGCTCATTTATGTCCTCCGAGATTAAGTGGTTGTAGAAGTTGGTGGGTAAATCGGGCAATAAATCATGTTTGTAGGGTAACCAGGCGGTTATTAAGTCATCGGTTGGAGGGGGATTTGAAGATCACTGCTGGTATAATAATTGCTAGGGCAATTAAGGGCAGGCCTATTAGTGAAGGGCTTAAAAATTGATCAAAGAAGTTTAGGATCATGGTCAGTTTCAGGGTTCTGGTTTTTGTTTTTCAGTATTTTTGGGGGCGGGGTTATAGTTAAGTAAGTAAGATGTCAGTTTGTGGGGTAAGACAATCAAGAAAAACAATCAGGAAAATAAAAAGATTAAGAATCATGGATTGAGGTTGAGTTGGGGCATGTCATTAAGGGTGGTTGGGAGTCACCAATATTTAGCTTAAAAGGCTAATGCTGGACCCTGTTAGCTTCTTAATGAGACTTCTTCTAGTATTAATGAAGATCAATTCTCAAAGTGCTCAAGAGGTACTGCTTCAACTACAATTGGTATAAAGCTGTGATTAGCGCCACAAATTTCTGAACACTGTCCGTAATAGACACCAGGCCGGGAGATAATAAAGGCGGCTTGGTTCAGGCGTCCTGGGACGGCATCTATTTTTACTCCGAGTGCTGGAATTGTTCAGGCGTGTAGGACATCTTCTGCGGTTACTAGGACTCGAATGGGGGATTCTATTGGAACAACCATACGATGGTCTGTCTCTAGAAGTCGAAATTGTCCAGGATTTAGGTCTTCAGTTTGGATTATGTAGGAATCAAATTCTAAGTTTTCATAATCTGTGTATTCATAGCTTCAATACCATTGGTGGCCCAGTGCTTTAATTGTAATATGGGGATCATTAATTTCGTCTATTAGATATAAGATCCGTAGTGATGGTAGTGCAATTATAATAAGAATGATGGCGGGTAAGATAGTTCATACAATTTCAATTTCTTGTGAGTCTAAAATATACTTATTAGTCAGTTTAGTAGTTACTATTGCAACAATAATATAGAGAACTAATGTGCTAATAAGAAAAACAATTATTAATGTGTGGTCGTGGAAGTGGAGAAGTTCTTCTATGATTGGGGAGGCTGCGTCTTGAAATCCTAATTGTGATGGGTGTGCCATTGGTTCAAGATTCGTGGGATTTCCACCCACAATTTCACCTTGACAAGGTGATGTAATTAATTTACTAGAGTCTCAAGAAAGTGACAGAGTGGTGATGTGGTTGGCTTGAAACCGACTTATGGGGGTTCAATTCCTTCCTTTCTTGTTAATAAGTGGGTTGTTGGACTTGAACGAAAGCTGGTTCTTCATAGGTGTGGTAAGGAGGGGGACAGCCATGAAGTCACTCTACATTAGTATTAGAGAGTTCAATGGATAGGACTTCACGTTTTGAGGCAAATGCTTCTCAGATCATAAATAATAAAATAATGACAGCGACTAGTGAGACTAGAGATCCGATAGAGGAGACCACATTTCAAAGGGTGTATGCATCTGGGTAGTCTGAGTAACGTCGGGGTATGCCTGCTAGACCTAAGAAGTGTTGGGGAAAGAAGGTTAAGTTTACCCCAATAAATATAATTGAAAATTGAATTTTTGCTCATGTGGAGTGAAGTGTATAGCCTGTAAAGAGTGGGAATCAATGAACAAAGCCCGCTATAATAGCAAATACTGCCCCCATTGAAAGAACATAATGGAAATGGGCTACAACGTAGTAGGTGTCATGAAGGACAATATCAAGTGAAGAATTAGCTAGAACAATTCCTGTTAGGCCTCCGACAGTAAATAAGAAAATGAAGCCCAGTGCTCAGAGTAGTGGTGTTTCTCATTTAATGGAGCCGCCATGAAGGGTGGCCAGTCAGCTAAAGACTTTAACACCTGTTGGAATGGCAATGATTATTGTGGCTGATGTAAAGTATGCTCGTGTGTCTACGTCTATCCCTACTGTGAATATATGATGTGCTCAGACGATGAAGCCTAGAAGGCCGATAGCTATTATTGCTCAGACTATGCCCATATAGCCAAATGGTTCTTTTTTGCCTGAATAATAGGCAACTACATGTGAGATTATCCCAAATCCGGGTAGAATCAAAATGTAGACTTCGGGGTGACCGAAGAATCAGAATAGGTGTTGGTATAGAATGGGGTCACCTCCTCCGGCCGGGTCAAAGAAAGTTGTGTTGAGATTACGATCCGTGAGTAATATAGTGATGCCGGCTGCTAGAACTGGGAGGGCTATAAGAAGTAAGACAGTCGTAACAAGAATTGATCACACGAATAAGGGTGTCTGGTATTGAGAGATTGCTGGTGGTTTTATGTTAATAATTGTGGTGATGAAGTTAATGGAGGCTAGAATAGATGAAACACCTGCCAAGTGAAGAGAGAAGATTGTTAAGTCTACGGAGGCCCCCGCGTGGGCCAGATTTCCTGCCAAAGGGGGGTAGACAGTTCAACCTGTTCCGGCCCCGGCTTCAACCCCGGCGGAGGCCAGGAGGAGAAGAAAAGAGGGAGGTAGAAGTCAAAAACTTATGTTATTTATGCGTGGGAAGGCTATGTCTGGGGAGCCAATTATTAAAGGGACGAGTCAATTACCAAATCCGCCGATTATAATTGGTATAACCATAAAAAAGATTATTACAAAGGCATGGGCTGTAACAATGACATTATAAATCTGATCGTCACCTAGGAGAGTCCCGGGTTGACTTAGTTCTGCTCGGATTAAAAGACTTAGGCCAGTCCCGACCATGCCTGCTCAGGCGCCAAAAATTAAGTAAAGGGTGCCGATATCTTTGTGATTAGTAGAGAATAATCAACGATTAATTGCCACAGGTAAGATGGCTGAGAGTTAAGCGGCGGCCTGTAGTCCCGTGAAGAGAGGTTAGAGTCCTCTTCTTACCAAGCCCTGTAGTAAAGTTTACACAAGATTGCAAATCCTGAGACGGAGATGAAAGGCTCTCCCGGGGCTTCTCCCGCCTTTTACCCCGCGGCGGGAGAAGCCTAGATAAAAGTTCGCTGGATTGAACGCTTAGCTGTTAATTAAGATGTTGCAGGATCAAGGCCTGTTTATCTAGAAGATTTTAGTTTAATTAAAACATCTGGGTTGCATTCAGAGGATGTGAGATAGAGTCTTGCAAGTCTTATCAGAAGTTAAGAGATTTAAACTCTTACTGAAAGCTTTGAAGGCTTTTGGTCTTGTTAACCTAAATTTCTTATGTGAATAGTATTAGTAGTGTGGGGGTCAGGGGAAGGAGGAGAATAGAGAGTGAAGTAGTGATTGTAAGTAAGATGTTTATTTGTGTGGTTTTTGTCTGTCAGGAGGAGAGGAAGAAGATGGGGGTGGGGGAGATAGTAAGGGTTATTATATAACAGAGGCGTAGATAAAAAAATAAACTGAGGAGGGTAGCTAGGGCTATAATAGTGGCTGGGACTAGGAGGCCTTGTTTAGTTATCTCTTGTAAGATGAGTCATTTTGGTATAAATCCTGAGAGTGGGGGCAGGCCCCCTAATGAGAGCAAAGTAACTAATGATATGATTGAGAGTAGTGGGGATTTAGTGGCTGATATGGAAATTGAGTTGATTTTTGTTGAATTAAGTGTATTAAATAAAAGAAATATTGAGGTTGTCATAGTAATGTAGAGGGTGAGGTTTAGTAGGGCCAGGCTAGGGGCGAAGTGGATAATAGTAATTATTCATCCTAGGTGGGCAATTGAGGAGTATGCTAGGATTTTTCGTAATTGTGTTTGATTGAGTCCGCCTCACCCCCCGACGATAATGGAGGCAATTCCTAAAGTTATGAGGATATTTGGGTTAAGGAGTGGGTAGAGTTGGAAGAGGATGGCAAAGGGGGCAAGTTTTTGTCATGTTGAGAGGATAAGTCCTGTGGTTAGGTTTAATCCTTGGAGAACTTCTGGTAATCAGAAGTGTATGGGGACTAGGCCGATTTTTAGGGCCAGGGCCAGTGTAATTAGTGTGGCGGAGGTTGGTGAAAGCATGTCGGTAACATTTCATTGTCCTGTTGTTCAGGCGTTTGTTGTGCCTGCGAATAGAAGGAGTGCAGAGGCTGTTGCTTGTGTAAGGAAGTATTTAGTGGTGGCCTCTACTGCACGGGGGTGTTGTTGGTGAATTATTAGGGGGATAATAGCTATGGTATTAATTTCTAGTCCTATTCAGATTAGAAGTCAATGGGACCCTATAAATGTGATTGTGGTGCCTAGGCCTAGGCTCAGAAGGAGGAGGGATAATACGAGGGGGTTCATTAGTAGAGGAAGGATTTTAACCAACATGGTAGGGGTATGGGCCCAAAAGCTTAATTAGCTGACTTTACTTTAGGAAGTAGTATAGTTGGAAGTACATAGAGTTTTGATCTCTAGGGGGCAGGTTCAAGTCCTGTTTTTCTAAGGAAGGGGAATGATTTTAACATTCATGATTCACTCTATCAAAGTGATCCTTTAATTCAGGCACGCTTCCTTAGGTAAGGGGTGGGAGACTTGCTATGGAGGTTGGTAGTGTAATGTGTCATAAAATGAGGGCTAGTGTAAGGGGTAAGAAGTTTTTTCATACCAGGTGCATGAGTTGATCGTAGCGGAATCGTGGGTAGGAGGCACGAATTCATAGGAATAGGAGAGTTAATATGGTTGCTTTAATTATGAGGCTCAGTGTTGAAATTTGGGGCAGGAGGGGGTTGTAAGAAGTGCCTATGAAGAGGATGACGGATAGTGTATTTATTATTAGAATATTTGAGTATTCAGCCAGGAAAAATAGGGCAAATGGTCCTCCTGCATATTCAATGTTAAATCCAGAGACTAGTTCTGATTCGCCCTCGGTGAGGTCAAATGGGGCTCGGTTGGTTTCTGCTAGGGTTGAGATATATCATATTATGGCTAGTGGTCAGGCTGGGATGAGAAGTCATATTGTTTCTTGGGTGAAGTTAAATGTATGTAGTGTGAAGCCCCCTGTTATGATTACTAAGGATAGTAGGATTAAGCCCAGGGTGACTTCATATGAAATAGTCTGTGCTACAGCACGTAGGGCCCCTATTAGGGCATATTTAGAATTTGAGGCTCAACCAGAGCCTAGGATAGTATAAACAGTTAGGCTGGAGATGGCCAGGATAAATAGTAAGCCCAGGTTAAGGTTTAAGATGGAGTGGGGCAGGGGTAGGGGCATTCATATGAGTAGGGCTAGAGCTAAGGCTGTGGTTGGGGTGGCTAGAAAGAGAAAGTGGGAGGAGTGAGATGGGCGTACTGGTTCTTTAGTAAAGAGTTTTAATCCATCAGCGATTGGTTGGAGAAGGCCGTAGGGTCCGACTACGTTAGGGCCCTTACGAAGTTGTATGTAGCCTAGGATTTTCCGTTCTACTAGGGTAAGGAATGCTGTGGCTAATAGGACTGGAATAATATAGGCTAGAGGGTGAATAATTTGAGTGACAATAGTTTTTAACATGGTTAAGGAGAGGAATTGAACCTCTGGATCAAAGAGCTTAGGTCTTTTGCAATTACCAGGCTCTGCCACCCTAACGACTATAATCTTTAGTAGAGGGTTGACCCCCCTTTACTGTTTAAGTTGGTCTCAACAGATGGGGGAGAAGCGTGCCTGGGGCATTGGCTTCATTCTCCCGGTCCTTTCGTACTAGGGAAAATATCTACATAGATAGAAACTGACCTGGATTACTCCGGTCTGAACTCAGATCACGTAGGACTATTAATCGTTGAACAAACGAACCCTTAATAGCGGTTGCACCATTAGGATGTCCTGATCCAACATCGAGGTCGTAAACCCTTTCGGCGATATGGACTCTTAGAAAGGATTGCGCTGTTATCCCTAGGGTAACTTGGTTCATTGATCAGGGTATGGCCCTGGGTCATTATTCGTTAGATATTCTATTAATCAGAACTGTCGTTCTGACTTTTAAGTAAAAATACTCAATCGATAAGGAGGTTTTCTTTTACTCCTTGGTCGCCCCAACCGAAAACATTAAGTTAGGCTACTATTAGAGTGGTTAAGTCTTTAGATTAATTAGTAAATAAGATAGTAACTTAAGTGTTTAAAGCTCCATAGGGTCTTCTCGTCTTATGGTTATATCCCCGCTTCTGCACGGGGAAATCAATTTCATTGATTAGAAAATAGAGACAGGTAAACTCTCGTGATGCCTTTCATACAGGTCTTCAATTAAAAGACAAGTGATTACGCTACCTTCGCACGGTCATAATACCGCGGCCGTTAAACAATGTCACAGGGCAGGCGGGACCTCTTATATGAGATTTGCAAGAGGCGATGTTTTTGGTAAACAGGCGGAGTTTGTGTTTGCCGAGTTCCTTTATTTTCTTTAAATCTTTCCTATGTACACTCCTGTGTGGGGTTAACGATATAACAAATGTGTTTTTCTAGTTTATTATTTTTAATATTATGACCTCAGGTTGGTGTCGATTAATAATCAGTGATTGAATTCTTTCTGACTTACACGGGTGTTTTGGAGAGGCTAGTCCTCTAATTACTCATTTTAGCATAAGTTCTTTTATCAGGTAGATAAAAAAACCCAATATTGGTTAGGGGGTTTGGAGAAATATATCGGAATTATTGGTTGGTTTGGGGCTGGAGCTATGACGCTTGCTAGTCAGGTGGCTGCTTTTAGGCCCACTGGGGGGGGGTCCTTTAATAATATGATCATTACCCTCCTAATAAAGTTGTTTCTTAATTCAAAAGAGTTGTACCTCTTTTGAATAACTAATAATTCTTACAGGTATCTTATGTGGATAATCTTGGTCGATGGGGTGGAGAATTATTGCAGGATTTAAGTTCTTTTTTTGGGTAACCAGCTATCACTAGGCTCGGTAGGCTTTTCACCTCTACTCGGGAGTCTTCCCACTCTTTTGCCACAGAGACGGGTTGGCTCTAGTGCGCTGCTCCGGAGTAGCTCGTCTAGTTTCGGGAAGGTGGACTTAAGGTCTTTTTGCCCACTTGTTCTTGCTAAATCATGATGCAAAAGGTACAGGGGTGAATCTTTGCTTTTTATTACTTTAATGATTTGTTTCAGTTCTTTTTCAGCTTTCCCTTGCGGTACTCTTTCTATAGCGCTAAGTGTTTCTGTTCTATCGCCTATACTAGGATTGTGAAAATGTTTTAAGTACAAAATATTAATACAGTTTATTAGTAATATTGAAGCTAATTAATGGTGGTTAGGCTAGTTTTAAGGTTCAAGATAACCCGAGTTGCACGGGTATTTCCTCGGTGTAAGGGAGGTGCTTTACTAATTTAGCTATATTTTGATTATTCCAAGTGCACTTTCCAGTACACTTACCATGTTACGACTTGCCTCCTCTTGGGATAAAGAGTTATTTATAAAATGGAGTGATGTAAGTTGAGGAGAGTGACGGGCGGTGTGTGCGCGCCTCAGAGCCGACTTCAGAAAAATATCCTAAGTTCTTCTTACTGCTAAATCCACCTTATAAGTGATTTTTCATTTTACTGTCCGTGTTTTCTTTAGAGAAAATGTAGCCCATTTCTTTCCACTTCATTCGCTACACCTCGACCTGACGTTTTGGAGGAAGTCCATTATGCTTACTTTTGTGCCCTCATGGGGTGAGCTGACGACGGCGGTATATAGGCGGTAAAAGCAAGAAGTGGTAAGGTTTAACGTGGATTATCGGTTATAGAACAGGCTCCTCTAGGGGGGTCTGGGGCACCGCCAAGTCCTTTGGGTTTTAAGCTAGCGCTTGTAGTACTCAGGCGGACTTAAACAAAGTAAGTGGTGGTAAAGGTCTATTTATGGTTAAGCATAGTAGGGTATCTAATCCTAGTTTGTGTCTTAACTGTCGTGAGGTCAAAAGCTCTAAGTTGTTAAAGTTACTTTCGTCAGTGTATTATTCCTTTTATAGGTGCGTATGACAGCTTTATAAGGTTATAACTCTAGTACTTTTTAGAAACTTTTAATCACCCTTTACGCCGTGAAGTATTAATGTGAGTTACTCGTATAACCGCGGTGGCTGGCACGAGATTAACCAACTCTTTTAACTTTAACTGATTCAAGCTTGCGCTTATTGCTCAATGTCTATCACTGCTGAATTCCCTTGGGGGCGTGGTTAAGCGAGGTGTCATGGGTTATACACACTGTATATGCCTGATACCAGCTCCTAAACAAATAAGAGTGTGATTAGGGCGTTCTCACTGGAATGCTGAAACTCGCATGTGTAAATTTAGCTAAAATTAATACTGAGGCCAGGACCAAACCTTCAGTGCTTGTGAAAGTTTTTAAATTTTATCTTAGCATTTTCAGTGCCATGCTTTGCATTAAGCTACACTAGC